GTTAATGTAGCTTAATACTTAAAGCAAGACACTGAAAATGTCTAGATGGGCACTATTACCCCATAAACATATAGGTTTGGTCCCAGCCTTTCCATTAGCTTTCAGTGAGATTACACATGCAAGTATCCACAGCCCTGTGAGAATGCCCTCTAGAACCATATAACATGAGGAGCGAGTATCAAGCACGCACATGCAGCTCAAAACACTTTGCTTAGCCACGCCCCCACGGGAGACAGCAGTGACAAATTTTTAGCAATAAACGAAAGTTTAACTAAGTTACACTGACCTAGAGAGTTGGTCAATTTCGTGCCAGCCACCGCGGCCATACGATTAACTCAAGCTAATAGACTTCGGCGTAAAGAGTGTTTAAAATCATAATTCTAATAAAGCGGACTCGTAACTAAGTTGTAAAAAACCCCAGTTATGGTAAAATACTCTACGAAAGTGGCTTTAGCACCCTGAACACACTATAGCTAAGATACAAACTGGGATTAGATACCCCACTATGCTTAGCCCTAAACCCCAATAGTTCTACCAACAAAACTATTCGCCGGAACACTACAAGCAACAGCTTGAAATTCAAAGGACCTGGCGGTGCTTTACATCCTTCTAGAGGAGCCTGTTCTATAATCGATAAACCCCGATAAACCTCACCACCTCTTGCCCTCAGCCTGTATACCGCCATCTTCAGCAAACTCTATAACGATAACAAAGTAAGCATAAGTATAATCATAAAAACGTTAGGTCAAGGTGCAGCCAATGAGATGGAAGAAATGGGCTACATTTTCTAACCTAGAAAACAACACGACAGTCTTTATGAAACCTAAAGACTCAAGGTGGATTTAGCAGTAAATCAAGAATAGAGAGCTTGATTGAAACAAGGCCATTAAGCACGCACACACCGCCCGTCACCCTCCTCAAACATCATATAAAATATTTTAACAATAAATCTTTGCACACTGATATAGAGGAGATAAGTCGTAACATGGTAAGCGTACTGGAAAGTGTGCTTGGAAGAATCAAAGTGTAGCTTAAATTAAAGTATCTGGCTTACACCCAGAAGATCTCACCACAATTGATCACTTTGAGCTAATTCTAGCCCAAATCTTATACTTCTAAACTATTTTACCACAACAAATAAATCATTTACTCTCAACAAAAGTATAGGCGATAGAAATTTTATTATGGCGCAATAGATACAGTACCGCAAGGGAAAGACAAACCCAACAAGCACAAAAAAGCAAAGATTAGCCCTTCTACCTTTTGCATAATGAATTAACTAGAAATAACTTTGTACAGAGAACTTAAACAACACTCCCCGAAACCAAGCGAGCTACCTACAGATAGCTAAAAGAGCACACCCGTCTATGTAGCAAAATAGTGGGAGAATCTTTAGGTAGTGGCGACAAACCTATCGAGCCTGGTGATAGCTGGTTATCCAAGATAGAATTTTAGTTCAACTTTAAATTTACTTACAGAATCTCTTAATCCCGCCGTAAATTTAATTGTTAGTCTAAAGAGGGACAGCTCCTTAGACCCTAGGAAATAACCTTCTATAGAGAGTAAAATAATTACTCACCACAGTAGGCCTAAAAGCAGCCATCAATTAAGAAAGCGTTCAAGCTCAACACTTAAATACCCTTAATCTTACTAATCATACTGAACTCCTAAGACACATTGGATTAATCTATAACCATATAGAAGCAACAATGTTAGTATAAGTAACACGAAATTATTCTCCCTGCATAAGCTTATCTCAGACCGAAACAACTACTGTTAGTTAACAGCCCAATTATTATATCCCACAATCTAATTTCCTACTACTCAAACTGTTAACCCAACACAGGCATGCTTTTAGGAAAGATTAAAAGAAGTAAAAGGAACTAGGCAAACTTTACCCCCGCCTGTTTACCAAAAACATCACCTCTAGCATTACTAGTATTAGAGGCACTGCCTGCCCAGTGACATACGTTCAACGGCCGCGGTACCCTGACCGTGCAAAGGTAGCATAATCACTTGTTCTCTAAATAGGGACTTGTATGAATGGCCACACGAGGGTTTAACTGTCTCTTACTTCCAATCAGTGAAATTGACCTATCCGTGAAGAGGCGGATATATATTAATAAGACGAGAAGACCCTATGGAGCTTCAATTTAATAATACAAACCTAAACCTACAAACCTATAGGCAATAACATTACCACACATGTATTATAGATTTTGGTTGGGGTGACCTCGGAGCATAACAAAACCTCCGAAAATAAATACTAAGACCTCACTAGTCTAAGTAGACATACACACTTTTGACCCAATAACTTGATCAACGGACCAAGTTACCCTAGGGATAACAGCGCAATCCTAATTTCAGAGTCCATATCGACAATAGGGTTTACGACCTCGATGTTGGATCAAGACATCCTAATGGTGCAGCCGCTATTAAGGGTTCGTTTGTTCAACGATTAAAGTCTTACGTGATCTGAGTTCAGACCGGAGAAATCCAGGTCGGTTTCTATCTATTAAATATTTCTCCCAGTACGAAAGGACAAGAGCAATAGGGCCCACTTCACAAAGTGCCCTCACAAATTAGATGAATATTATCTCAACCTTATAACTTATTTACACCCTCCCCCCAAGAACAGGGCTCGTTAAGATGGCAGAGCCCGGCAATTGCATAAAACTTAAAACTTTACAATCAGAGGTTCAACTCCTCTTCTTAACAATATGCCCATAATCAACCTTCTACTACTAACTATTCCTATCCTAATTGCTATAGCATTCCTAACTCTCATAGAACGAAAAATCTTAGGCTATATACAACTTCGCAAAGGTCCTAATATCGTAGGTCCCTACGGACTGCTTCAACCAATTGCAGACGCAATAAAATTATTTACAAAAGAATCCCTTCTGCCCACCACATCTACTATAACTATATATATTATAGCCCCAGCCCTAGCTCTCTCCATTGCTCTCCTCCTATGAACTCCCCTCCCTATACCATACCCCCTAGTTAACCTTAATCTAGGCTTACTATTTATACTAGCAATATCAAGCCTAGCTGTATACTCAATTCTATGATCCGGATGAGCATCCAACTCAAACTACGCACTAATTGGCGCCCTACGAGCCGTAGCCCAAACAATCTCATACGAAGTAACATTAGCCATTATTCTTCTATCAGTACTACTTATAAGCGGCTCATTTAATCTTCACTCACTAATTACAACACAAGAACACTCTTGACTTCTTCTGCCATCTTGACCCCTAGCTATAATATGATTTATTTCTACATTAGCTGAAACCAACCGAGCTCCCTTTGATCTAACAGAAGGCGAATCAGAACTAGTTTCAGGCTTTAACATCGAATACGCTGCAGGTTCATTCGCTCTCTTTTTCATAGCAGAATATATAAACATTATCATAATAAATGCTCTAACTACCACTATTTTTCTAGCAACACCATACACCCCAACTATACCAGAACTCTATTCAATTTATTTCGTAACTAAAACCCTCATGCTAACTGCCCTATTCTTATGAATTCGAACAGCATACCCCCGACTACGTTATGATCAACTAATACATCTTCTATGAAAAAAATTCTTACCTCTCACACTAGCACTATGTATATGATACATCTCAATACCAACCCTAACAGCTAGTATTCCACCCCAAACATAAGAAATATGTCTGACAAAAGAGTTACTTTGATAGAGTAAATAATAGAGGTCTAAATCCTCTTATTTCTAGAATTATAGGACTTGAACCCATACCTGAGAACTCAAAACTCTCTGTGCTACCCATTACACTATACTCTAGTAAGGTCAGCTAAATAAGCTATCGGGCCCATACCCCGAAAATGTTGGTTTAATCCCTCCCGTACTACAACATTAACCCTCTAGCACACCTCATTACCTCCCTCACAATCCTAATAGGAACTATAATCGCAATCCTAAGCTCACACTGATTTCTTATCTGAATAGGCCTAGAACTAAATATATTATCCATTATTCCAATACTAGCCAAAAGCATAAATCCCCGCTCCACGGAAGCAGCCACTAAGTACTTTTTAATCCAAGCAACCGCATCTATAATTCTATTAATAGCTATTATTTTAAACAATCTACTATATGGACAATGAACAATTAACCCATCCTTGAATCAAACTCTATCCACAATAATACTAGTTGCCATCACAATAAAACTAGGCATAGCCCCCCTTCACTTCTGACTTCCCGAAGTAGTCCAAGGCATCCCTTTAATCCCAGCTATACTTATCCTTACATGACAAAAACTAGCTCCAATATCAATTATTATCCAAATCTTTCCATCTATCAACACAAATATTATTCTAATAACCTCAATCCTATCTATTATAATTGGCAGCTGAGGAGGACTTAACCAAACACAATTACGTAAAATCCTAGCCTATTCATCAATTACCCACATAGGCTGAATAATAGCTATTCTATACTACAACCCAAACATCACTATTCTTAGCCTATTCATCTATCTACTCCTAACAACTTCCACATTCATGATTTTCTACCTAAACTCAAATGTAACAACCCTATCAATATCACATACTTGAAACAAGCTTACATGAATAATGCCTACAATCACATTAATTATATTATCCCTAGGAGGTCTACCCCCACTAACAGGCTTCTCTCCTAAATGAGCTATTATACAAGAACTAACAAAAAATAATAACCTTATCATTCCCCTTATTATAGCTATATTAACACTAATAAATCTGTATTTTTATATACGCCTCACATATTCCATCTCAATAACAATATTTCCTACATCCAACAGTACAAAAATTAACTGACAACTAAAACACATAAAATTATCACCTCTCCTCCCCCCACTTACAGTGTCTTCTCTATCCCTTCTTCCCCTAACTCCATTAATACTAGTTAGCTAGAAATTTAGGTTAACAAGACCAAGAGCCTTCAAAGCTCTTAGTAAGTAATTATACTTAATTTCTGCATTACCTTAAGGACTGCAAAACTCTATTTTGCATCAACTGAACGCAAATCAACCACTTTAATTAAGCTAAGCCCTTTCTAGATTGATGGGACTTTAACCCACAAAAATTTAGTTAACAGCTAAACAACCTAATCAACTGGCTTCAATCTACTTCTCCCGCCGTTCAGGAAAAAAGGCGGGAGAAGCCCCGGCAGAGTTGAAGCTGCTTCTTTGAATTTGCAATTCAATGTGATACACCACCTCGGGACTGGTAAAAAGAGGGTTACTCCTCTGTGTTTAGATTTACAGTCTAACGCCTCACTCAGCCATTTTACCATTACTCCTACCTATGTTCATAAATCGCTGATTATTTTCAACTAACCACAAAGATATTGGCACACTATATTTACTATTTGGTGCCTGAGCAGGGGCAGTAGGGACAGCCCTAAGCCTCCTGATCCGAGCGGAATTAGGTCAGCCTGGGAGCCTAATAGAAGACGATCATATCTATAACGTTATTGTTACCTCTCACGCATTTATTATAATTTTCTTCATAGTAATGCCAATTATAATTGGAGGATTTGGAAACTGACTTGTCCCTCTTATAATTGGTGCTCCCGATATAGCATTTCCCCGAATAAACAACATAAGCTTTTGGCTTCTTCCCCCATCACTTCTTCTCCTACTTGCATCGTCGACTCTAGAAGCAGGTGCTGGAACTGGTTGAACGGTATATCCGCCACTAGCAGGAAACATATCCCACCCAGGAGCCTCTGTAGACTTAACTATTTTCTCACTTCACTTAGCAGGCATTTCTTCTATTCTAGGAGCTATTAATTTTATTACAACAATTATTAATATAAAGCCCCCAGCTATAACCCAATATCAAACACCTCTATTCGTATGATCCGTGCTTATTACAGCTGTCCTCCTTCTTCTATCTCTTCCAGTTCTAGCTGCCGGAATTACTATGCTATTAACTGACCGAAACCTTAACACCACTTTTTTTGATCCTGCTGGTGGCGGAGACCCAATCCTGTATCAGCACTTGTTTTGATTTTTTGGGCATCCTGAAGTATATATTCTTATTCTGCCAGGCTTTGGAATAATCTCACACATTGTAACATATTATTCTAACAAAAAAGAACCATTCGGATACATAGGTATAGTATGGGCTATAATGTCCATTGGTTTCCTGGGATTTATCGTATGAGCTCACCACATATTCACAGTAGGAATAGATGTAGACACCCGCGCATACTTTACATCAGCTACTATAATTATTGCTATTCCCACCGGGGTAAAAGTCTTTAGCTGATTAGCTACATTGCATGGCGGTAACATTAAATGATCCCCCGCAATACTATGAGCCCTAGGTTTTATTTTTCTCTTTACCGTTGGCGGATTAACTGGAATTGTTCTAGCCAACTCATCATTAGATATTGTCTTACACGACACATACTATGTAGTTGCCCATTTCCATTATGTTCTGTCTATGGGAGCAGTATTTGCCATCATAGGGGGCTTTATCCACTGATTTCCCCTATTTTCAGGTTATACCCTTGACCAGACTTATGCAAAAATTCACTTTACTACTATATTTGTAGGCGTAAATATAACCTTTTTCCCGCAGCATTTCCTCGGCCTATCAGGTATGCCACGGCGTTACTCAGACTACCCCGACGCCTATACCACATGAAATATTATCTCATCTGTAGGCTCATTTATTTCACTAACAGCAGTTATTCTAATAATTTTCATAATCTGAGAGGCCTTTTCCTCAAAACGTAAAGTCTTAACCGTTGAACAACCTCACACTAACCTAGAATGACTTTATGGCTGCCCTCCTCCTTACCACACATTTGAAGAAGCTACCTACGTAAAATCGCTAAGCGAAAAAGGAAGGATTTGAACCCCCAAAAATTGGTTTCAAGCCAATTCCATAGACCCTATGACTTTTTCAATAAGGTGTTAGTAAAATAATTACATAACTTTGTCATAGTTAAATTATAGACTTGACTCTATGCACCTTAATGGCACACCCAGCCCAATTAGGCTTACAAAATGCTGCATCTCCTATTATAGAAGAACTGATCGCATTTCACGACCATGCTCTCATAATTATTTTCCTAATTAGCTCACTAGTCCTTTACACCATCTCCTTAATACTTACTACAAAATTAACTCACACCAGCACTATGAACGCCCAAGAAATCGAAATAATCTGAACTATTCTACCAGCCATTATTCTCGTTATAATTGCTCTCCCATCCCTACGTATCCTCTACATAACAGATGAATTTAACAAACCTTATTTGACCCTCAAAGCGATTGGTCACCAATGATACTGGAGTTACGAGTACTCAGACTACGAAGACTTGGCCTTCGACTCTTATATCGTACCCACATACTTCCTTGAACCCGGCGAATTTCGACTCCTTGAAGTAGATAACCGAACAACATTGCCAATAGAAGCAGATATTCGTATACTAATCTCGTCACAAGACGTATTACACTCATGAGCCGTCCCATCACTAGGCATTAAAACAGACGCAATTCCCGGACGTTTAAATCAAGCCATAGTAGCCTCTATACGACCAGGTTTATTTTATGGGCAGTGCTCAGAAATTTGCGGATCAAACCATAGCTTCATACCCATCGTACTAGAATTCATTTACTTCCAAGACTTTGAAGTATGAGCATCATACTTATATATTGTATCACTGTAAAGCTATCAAGCATTAACCTTTTAAGTTAAAGACTGAGAGACCCCCTCTCTACAGTGAATGCCTCAACTAGAGATCTCATCATGACCAATAGTGATCTTGTCAATAGTTGTAGCCCTATTTTATTTTATCCAAATAAAAATATTGAACTTTACCTTTTACATTAATCCACCATCAAATAATATAAAAAATCACAAACATAAAACAACTTGACAACTAAAATGAACCAAAATCTATTCGCCTCTTTCAACATCCCTATTATCCTAGGAATTCCAATAGTTACGCTGGTAATTCTATTTCCCGCCATACTACTAGCACCCCCTAACAACTTAATCAACAACCGATTATCTTCTCTCCAACAATGATTGATTCAACTTACATTGAAACAAATAATAATCACCCACACCACAAAAGGACGAACTTGATCTCTTATGCTACTGACACTAATTACCTTTATTGCCCTAAATAACTTACTAGGACTAACACCCTATGCATTCACACCAACCACCCAACTATCAATAAACCTAGGCATAGCAATTCCTCTATGAACAGCCACCGTGCTTGTCGGACTTCGATTTAAAACAAAATCATCCTTAGCCCATCTCCTACCCCAAGGAACCCCTACCCCGCTTATTCCTATTCTAATTATTATTGAAACAATCAGCCTCTTTATTCAACCAGTAGCATTAGCCGTACGATTGACAGCTAACATCACAGCAGGCCACCTACTAATGCACTTACTTGGAAGCACTTCACTAACCCTGCTGTCCATTTATCTCTCCTCATCCTTAGTTACTATCATCGTTATTATCCTACTGATTACCTTAGAACTGGGCGTAGCCCTAATTCAAGCATATGTCTTTACACTTCTAGTAAGCCTCTACTTACACAACAACACCTAATGACACACCAATCACACGCCTATCACATAGTCAACCCAAGCCCTTGACCACTTACAGGAGCCCTATCCGCTTTCCTATTAACATCTGGCCTAATTATATGATTCCACTTCTACCACACTCTTCTCCTTTATACAGGACTACTGGCCAGCGCAATAACAATATTTCAATGATGACGGGACATTGTACGAGAGGGCACATACCAAGGACACCACACTCCACCAGTTCAGAAAGGCCTTCGATATGGAATAGTTCTATTCATTATTTCAGAAATCTTCTTTTTTGCCGGCTTTTTTTGAGCATTTTACCACTCCAGCCTAGCCCCAACCCCACAAACTGGAGGACATTGACCTCCAACAGGCATCCTCCCCCTTAATCCCATAGAAGTCCCACTTCTAAACACAGCTGTCCTCCTCGCATCAGGAGTAACAATCACTTGAGCACACCACAGCTTAATAGAATCTGATCAAGAGGAATCAGCCCAAGCACTATCCCTGACCATTGCCCTAGGAGCTTACTTCACCTATTTGCAAATATCAGAGTACTCCGAAGCCTCTTTTACTATCTCCGATGGAATCTATGGCTCTACATTCTTCATAGCAACAGGCTTTCATGGCCTACATGTAATCATTGGAACCACATTTTTAATCACATGTTACTTCCGTCTACAAATAGACCACTTCACATCCAACCACCACTTCGGCTTTGAAGCTGCTGCTTGATACTGACACTTTGTAGATGTAGTATGACTATTCTTATATGTTTCTATCTACTGATGAGGATCTTACTCTTTTAGTATAAACAGTACCATTGACTTCCAATCAATAGGCCTCAGTTAAACTCTGGGAGGGAGTAATCAACCTAGCACTAACTCTTATTACCAATATTCTTCTAGCCGTGCTGCTAACTACTATCGCATTCTGACTCCCGCAATTAAATACCTACACGGAAAAGTATAACCCGTATGAATGTGGATTTGACCCCACAACCTCCGCTCACCTACCCTTTTCCATAAAATTTTTCTTAGTTGCCATTACATTCCTTCTATTTGATTTAGAAATTGCTCTACTTCTGCCTCTTCCATGAGCAACTCAAACAAACAACTTAATACTTACAATCAATATAGTACTCACTTTAATTATTGTCCTAGTAGTAGGACTAGCCTACGAATGAACCCAAAAGGGATTAGATTGAATCGAATTGATAAATAGTTTAATCAAAACAAATGATTTCGACTCATTAGATTATGACAGATCATATTTATCAATATACATTTCATCTATATTAATACAGCACTAGCATATTTTATATCCCTGCTAGGATTACTAATCTACCGATCTCATCTAATATCATCTTTACTATGCCTAGAGGGCATAATATTATCACTATTTATTATAACTACACTTATAATTCTAAACCTCCACTCAACACTAATATTTATCACACCCATCGCCCTATTGGTATTCGCCGCATGCGAAGCTGCAGTAGGCCTTGCCTTATTAGTTTTAATCTCCAATCTATACGGCTTAGATTATGTACAAAACCTAAACCTTCTACAATGCTAAAAATTATTTTTCCTATAATAATACTACTACCAATAATATGACTCTCAAAAAACTATATAGCATGAATTAATATAATAACTTGAAGCTTGCTAATTAGTGCTCTCACCCTGTTACCTCTATATTTACCTAACAACTCACACTACCTATCATCAGTTTTTTTCTTGGATTCACTAGCATCTCCTCTCTTAGCCCTAACAGCCTGACTTCTACCCCTGATAGTCCTTGCAACCCAACAGCACCTATACAACAACCCCCCTCCACGAAAAAAGTTATACATCTCAATATTAATCTTCTTACAAATATCCCTTATCATAACATTTACAGCTACAGAACTAATCCTATTCTATGTACTATTTGAGACTACTCTAATTCCCACTCTAATTATTATTACCCGCTGAGGTTATCAACCAGAACGCTTAAACGCGGGCTCATACTTCTTATTCTACACATTAGCAGGATCTCTTCCTCTACTCATTACACTCCTCTACTACTCAAATAGCCTAGGCTCACTAAATATTCTAACTACAATAATTACTACCAAAGAAATACTACTCTCATGGACTAATAGTGCTACATGACTAGGCTGCATAATAGCCTTTATAGTCAAAATACCCTTATATGGGCTTCATCTATGATTACCCAAAGCTCATGTTGAGGCCCCTATCGCAGGCTCAATAGTACTAGCAGCAGTACTATTAAAACTAGGCGGCTACGGCATAATACGAATTACCCCAATTCTTAATCCTCTCACAGAAAAAATAAATTACCCATTCCTAATTCTATCTTTATGAGGAATAACTATAACAAGCGCCATATGTTTGCGACAAGCAGATCTAAAGTCATTAATTGCCTACTCCTCTGTAAGTCATATAGCACTTGTCATTCTAGCAATTCTAATTCAAACCCCCTGAAGTTTCGCCGGCGCAATAATCCTTATAATTGCCCATGGACTCACTTCATCTCTACTATTCTGCCTAGCAAACTCAAATTATGAACGAATTCATAGTCGAACTATAATATTTACCCGAGGCCTACAAACATTGTTCCCGCTCCTAGCTCTTTGATGACTCCTAGCTAATCTTGCAAACTTAGCTTTGCCTCCGACCATAAACCTAATAGGAGAACTACTCACAATCATAGCCTCTTTCTCTTGATCTAACTTTACTATCATATTCACAGGACTTAACATACTAATTACAGCCTTATATTCACTGCACATATTTACCTCAACACAGCGAGGACCACTAACATACAGCACTAATAACATTAAGCCCCTATTCACGCGAGAAAATACGCTAATATTAATGCATGTTACACCAATATTTCTCATCACCTTAAACCCAAAAGTAATTATAGGCCTAATACTCTGTAGCTATAGTTTAACTAAAACATTAGATTGTGAATCTGATAATAGAAGCCTGTAACTTCTTATCTACCGAGAAAGAATGCAAGAACTGCTAACTCATGCCCCCATGCCTAACAACCTGGCTTTCTCAACTTTTAAAGGATAGTAGTAATCCATTGGTCTTAGGAGCCAAAAACATTGGTGCAACTCCAAATAAAAGTATCAATGCATTCCTCCATAATTCTGATAACACTAATCCCCCTACTTACTCCTGTCATTATTTCCCTAATTAAGCCTTACAAAATCTTCCTATACCCGCACTACGTAAAACTGGCCATTATCTACGCTCTTATTATTAGTATTTTATCTACAACAATATATGTATTTACAGGCCAAGAACATATAATTTCAAACTGACACTGAACTACAATTCAAACTATTAAACTATCCATTAGTTTCAAACTAGATTTCTTCTCCATGATATTTACCCCCGTAGCACTATTCGTTACCTGGTCAATCGTAGAATTCTCGATATGATATATAAGCTCGGACCCAGACATCAATAAATTTCTTAAGTACCTACTCATCTTTCTCGTTACAATACTAATCCTAGTTACCGCTAACAATTTATTCCAACTCTTTATTGGATGAGAAGGAATCGGTATTATATCCTTCCTTTTAATTAGCTGATGATACGGCCGAGCAGATGCTAACACAGCAGCCCTTCAGGCTATTTTATACAACCGTATCGGCGACATTGGCCTTATTATGGCAATAACATGATTCCTCTTACACTCTAATTCATGAGAACTTCAACAAATATTCATACTCGACCCCGCCCCAAACTCCCTCCCTCTAGTAGGCCTCCTCTTAGCTGCAACAGGAAAATCAGCTCAATTTGGCCTTCATCCGTGACTACCCTCCGCTATAGAAGGGCCCACTCCAGTCTCAGCACTACTTCACTCCAGTACAATAGTCGTTGCAGGAGTCTTTCTAATTATCCGCCTCCATCCCCTATTTGAAAAAAATTTGTCCGTACAGACACTCATACTCTCAATCGGAGCTATCACAACCCTATTTACAGCAATCTGTGCTCTAACACAAAACGACATGAAAAAAATTGTTGCCTTTTCAACCTCAAGCCAACTAGGCCTTATAATAGTAACAGTAGGCATCAATCAACCACATCTAGCCTTCCTCCACATCTGCACCCACGCTTTCTTTAAAGCTATACTATTTTTAGCATCAGGATCAATTATCCACAGCCTTAATAACGAACAAGACATCCGAAAGATAGGAGGCTTATTTAAAACCTTACCCTTCACCTCCTCCTCAATCATTATCGGCAGCCTTGCACTCATAGGCATACCTTTCCTAACAGGCTTTTACTCAAAGGACCTTATCATTGAAACCGCAAACACGTCGTATACCAACGCCTGAGCCCTAATAATTACCCTTGTAGCCACTTCTCTTACAGCTATATATAGTATCCGAATTATTTTCTTTACCTTAACAGAACACCCCCGATTTAATAATCTTATTTTAATTAATGAAAATAATCCCTTACTGATAAAACCAATTAACCGCCTAGCAATGGGTAGCATCTTCGCTGGATTTCTCATTTCCAACTGTGCTCCTCCCATAACGCACCCTCAAGTAACCATGCCCCAATACCTTAAACTAACAGCCCTAGGCGTAACTATCTCAGGACTTCTTATAGCCATGGAACTTAGCCTCATAACCAATAATATAAAACTAAGCTTACCAGTAAAAACCTACTACTTCTCTAATATACTAGGATTCTACTCAACTACCACCCATCGATCTAACCCCTACTCAAGCTTAGCTATAAGCCAAAACGTCACTTCAGCCCTTCTAGACATATTCTGACTAGAAAAATCAATACCAAAAATAACAGCAACAACCCAAACTTCAATCTCTGTTACCACATCCACCCAAAAAGGCCTTATCAAACTCTATTTCTTATCTTTCCTCATTCCACCAGCCTTCGCACTACTCCTAACTATTTAACCCCCGCCCCGAGTAAGTTCGATCGCAATATGCATGCCCGTAAATAAAGCTCAACACGTCACCAAAACAACCCAGACTCCATAATTATAAAGAGCAGCAGCACCCGTAGGATCTTCACGAATTAAACCCGGACCTTCGCCCTCATAAATTATTCAACTTGCTACAGTCTTATAATTAATAGTAACTGTTACACCTTCAACCGTTTTAACAGGATCTCCGCCCAATAAAATCACTATAGTCAACTCCATTACTAAACCTAACAGCACAGCCCATAAAATATCAACACTTGACAGTCATGATTCAGGGTGCTCATCAATTGCTATAGCTGCAGTATAACCAAAAACAACTATCATCCCACCTAAATAAATTAAAAAAACCATTAATCCCACATAAGACCCACCAAAATATAATGTAATTACACAACCCACAGCACCACTAAAAATCAATACTAAACCCCCATAAATGGGCGAAGGCTTAGAAGAAAAACCTATAAACCCCACTACCAAAATTACACTCAATAAAAATAAAGCATATATCATTATTCCCACATGGGTTATAACCATGACTAATGATATGAAAAACCATTGTTGTACTTCAACTATAAGAATTATAATGACAGCTACCCGTAAAACACACCCACTAATAAAAATTGTTAACACCTCGTTCATCGATCTCCCCACACCACCTAATATCTCATCCTGATGAAATTTTGGCTCACTCTTAGGCATCTGCTTAATTACCCAAATCATCACAGGCCTATTCCTAGCTATACACTACACATCAGACTCCTCCACTGCTTTTTCCTCAGTCGCCCACATCACCCGAGATGTAAATTACGGCTGAATAGTCCGCTACCTTCATGCTAATGGCGCTTCCCTATTCTTCATATGCCTATTTCTTCACATTGGACGAGGCCTATACTACGGATCCTTTCTCTTCCTAAATACATGAAACATTGGCATCATCTTATTACTCACAACTATAGCTACAGCATTTATAGGTTATGTACTCCCATGAGGCCAAATATCTTTCTGAGGGGCCACAGTAATTACAAATCTCCTATCAGCTATCCCATACATCGGACCAGATCTAGTTCAATGAATCTGAGGCGGCTTCTCCGTTGATAAAGCCACTCTAACCCGATTCTTCACCTTCCACTTTATTTTACCTTTTATCATTGCAGCCTTAGCATCTATTCACCTCCTGTTTCTGCATGACACAGGTTCAAATAACCCATCAGGACTGACATCTGACCCAGACAAAGTATCATTTCACCCATACTATACAATTAAAGATATCTTAGGCTTAATCTTCCTACTTCTTCTTCTAATAAGCCTAACCCTATTTATACCCGACCTTCTAACAGATCCAGACAACTATACTCCAGCCAATCCCCTAAACACCCCACCACATATTAAGCCTGAGTGATATTTTCTGTTTGCATACGCAATCTTACGATCTATTCCCAACAAACTAGGAGGCGTCTTAGCCCTCTTGCTATCTATTCTAATCCTAGCAATTATTCCCCTAATTCACCTATCCAAACAACAAAGCATAGCATTTCGACCTATTAGCCAAGGCCTATTCTGAACCCTAGTTGCTGATCTATTCACACTTACATGAATTGGGGGCCAACCAGTCGAACACCCCTTTATTTACATCGGCCAAACTGCATCCACCTTATACTTTTTTATTATTACCACTATCCCCCTCCTTACTCTAATTGAAAATAAGCTACTTAAGTGATAATTGTCTTTGTAGTATAATTTAATTACCCCGGTCTTGTAAACCAGGAATGGAGAATACCCGCTCCCTAAGACACCTCAAGGAAGAAATATTTTATTCCACCGTCAACACCCAAAGCTGAAATTCTAATTTAAACTATTCCCTGTAACATTTACCATGCCCCTTATTGAAAGCATTATCTTAAGGTAATATACTAGTACATTCAACCCACCACCTTTCCTATGTACTTAGTGCATTAATGCTTGACCCCATGAATAATATATAGTACTAACCATGCTTAATCATACATAGTACATAAGAATAAGACGTACATTACAAATTTTTCCCCCCATGCTTACAAGCAAGGAACTTGACACCTTAACAGTACTATAACACATTACAGGTAAGAGTACATTAAACTTTATCCCATACGACTATCATTCCAACACATATTTCACTTAACAGTACATTCGTACATTACATGATTGATTGGACATGGCACATCCCAACCCAAAGATCCATTAGTCACCCTTTCCAGCATGGATATCCTCCAATACAATTGGTCCCTTAATCTACCATCCTCCGTGAAACCAACAACCCCTCCACCACTGCTAATTAATAATCCTTGCAGTCATATAATGTAGATTGGCTATAATTGCTCTCCAATGGACAGCTGGTTGCTACCTCAGGAACATGTCATTACAAATCATAAATACGTTCCCCTTAAATAAGGCATATGTGATGGTACAGTGCTACTAAGTCCGTGATCGCGGCATCCGAATGCACGACGGGCTCCTTCCCCTCACCGGGGGGGAGATGAGGTCAAATAGCATTGCCGGTACGCTGGTTGGTCCCACGCTCGTCCTGCAGTACCTGACTGTGCTTCCGCCAGACTTTATGCTGTCATCGAGCTTAAATTGAATGTCTTGGCCCCCATCCCACCCAACCAAGGTGTTATTCAGTCAATGGTTACGGGACATAATAATTCATTTATCACTATTTTATTTTTAAATTTTAAATAAAATAACCAAAACCCACATTAATCCGTTATAAAACTAAACATCTCTAAACTCCTAACCCTACAAATTTCATAACAATTTTTAACCTAAATTTATCCACTTTCTGAGTTACTTACAACAAAGTAAATCCCCAGTACAACCTAGTTTACCTACAAAAATTATCTACTAATAAATCCTCTATATTAATCATTTATTTACTAATAGATACCTTATATTAACCATTTAATCTCATATGAACATTTGAACATTTTTAGCCCATAATTTCTTTTCACTTACCCTGAATCACGTTCTCCAGAAAGCATAAGTAATATTAATATATTAGTAAATTAAATCCTAATCACTGCTAGTAAATAATATACACATGTTCATATACATTTAAATGTAATATTCATATAATACATATATATATGTATGTATGAATATTAA